TTTTACCTCCCGCGATTAACAAGAACACAGAATCACGCCCTGTAGGATTTGAACCTACGACATCGGGTTTTGGAGACCCACGTTCTACCGAACTGAACTAAGAGCGCTTTATTATCACAATAAATATTTTGTAACCCCAATTTATCTTGCATATATATATACTATAAAAAAAAAAAATGAAATATTTATTTAATTATGTATGTACAATTTTATTAATTGATCTCAATTGATCCCTCGTTACTGCTCAGAAGATAAGTAATAGGTAGGGATGACAGGATTTGAACCCGTGACATTTTGTACCCAAAACAAACGCGCTACCAAACTGCGCTACATCCCTTTCAATTGGTCTACAGTGTCATTGTAGAGAATCCCTGTCTTGTTTTCCACATCTTTATTTCCTACATTGATATACACAAACTATCTTATCATTTCTTCCTTCTTACTTTTGGTCTCATATATCATATAACAAACATATAATATGGTAAAAGACTTATATAAAGTATGAAATAAATATGAAATCTACCACAAAAAATTAATATTTTTTAGGAATTTAAGGCGGAAATGGACGTATTTTTTTTCTTTTAATAAATATCTATTTTGTACATTTCAATTTGAATTAGGAACTCCGCGTACAAGTGGTAAGTCATTAACTACATATACACATCCGGTCATATATGTATTACCATTATGTATTACAAATTCTAATAAAATTACAATAACGAATACAGAAAGAGGAGTTTTTAAAATGCGAGATCTAAAAACATATCTCTCCGTGGCACCGGTAGTAAGTACTCTATGGTTCGGGTCTTTAGCAGGTTTATTGATAGAGATCAATCGTTTTTTTCCGGATGCGTTGATATTCCCCTTTTTTTCATTCTAGCTATTGATATGGGAAGGGGGAAGAAGATTAGAGATACAATCAAATATCTGTAACTAATCCCTACCCCTCCCTTCTTTTTTTCTTTGTTTTTTTTTTCTTTTTTTACTTATTCTTTCTAAAAAAAAAAAAAAAAAAAACAAAGAAAAAGCGGTTTCACCCTCAGTGAAACTATGAACTCGGGCTCAGGCTCAAATTAAATTAATAATAGAATGGAAATGCGGTGGTTGGGGCAACAATATCATACAAGATACTTAACTGAAAATGAAATACTGTACGGCAATTAAAAATTATAAATATAGTTAGAAATCATTATATTACTTATTATTTATTACTATATTGATTATTGATTGCAACAAAATATTTCTTTCATAATTTGATTTCGAGTTACCTGCTTCTATTTTTGTGTCCTTTCTTCTTCCTTGCTTCGGGTCGGAAAATTAAAGAATTGAGTGAATCAAAAACCAAAGGAGGTTCATGGCTAAGGGTAAAGATGTCCGAGTAACGGTTATTTTGGAATGTACCAGTTGTGTTCGAAATCGTGTTAATAAGGAATCAATGGGCATTTCCAGATATATTACTCAAAAGAATCGACACAATACGCCTAGTCGATTGGAATTGAGAAAATTCTGTCCCTGTTGTTACAAACATACGATTCATGGGGAGATAAAGAAATAGATCGACCCGATCGCTCGTGTGTCAGTCTTCCAAGGAAGATGAAAAATTACATATTATATATAACAATATATATATATATATAATTTATTTGAATTTATTTTTGAATTTATTTAAATATAATTTATTTTTGAATTTATTTAAATATAAATAAATATAAACAAATAAATATAAACAAACCAAATCCTATTTCGATCGGATCAAAGATGATGTAGAATTAAGAAATAGGATTGGGATTTTCAGGATAAGGAATAAACAAACCATGGATAAATCCAAGCGAATCTTTCTTAAATCTAAGCGATCTTTTCGTAGGCGTTTGCCTCCGATCCAATCGGGGGATCGAATTGATTATAGAAACATGAGTTTAATTAGTCGATTTATTAGCGAACAAGGAAAAATATTATCTAGACGGGTGAATAGATTGACCTTAAAACAACAACGATTAATTACTATTGCTATAAAACAAGCTCGTATTTTATCTCCGTTACCTTTTCTTAATAATGAGAAACAATTTGAAAGAAGCGAGTCAACCGCTAGAGCTGCTGGTCTTAGAACCAGAAAAAAAATAGGTTGACTCTTCAATTGAATTGAATCAAAATAAAATTCCAATCCAAACTCAAATGCGGATTGACGTTTTTTTTTTTGTTCGAAAAATCGTAAAATCGAAATGTCCTGTCGTAAGAAAAAAAATGGGAGAAGAGGAATAAATATTTTTTATTTAACGTCTTTCTTCATTTTGATGACTTTATCATATTTTATCATACTAATTTCTACTCTACCTTCCCAGAGTTCATTCTCCAGGGAACTCCATTTAAACTATTCCAACGGATTCCTTCCAATCTCTTTATTTTATGATCTCATTGGAAATCATATAAAGACAACTCTTATTTAATATAGCTATTTGTGCAAGTATTTTACGATTAAGAAGTAACTGTCTCTTGTACAGATTGTGTATAAATTTACTATAACTAAAGTATACTTTATTCTCGCGAATTACTGCATTTATCCGAGTGATCCACAACCGACGAAAATCTCTCTTTTGTCTACCTCTATCCCGATGAGCCGAAACCAAAGCTCTTATTTTCTGTTGAGTAATAGTACGAGTAAGTCTTGAATGAGCCCCTCGAAAGGTTGATGCAAATAAACGAATTTTTGTTCTACGTCTTCGAGCTATATACCCTCGTTTAATTCTGGTCATTGAATAAATGAAACTTTGATGAATAACTAATCGATTTCCTTTCTTTCAGTTATTCCCTTCCCCTAGTCTATTAATAACAAAACGGATTCTTCCAATGTATAAAATTTAAATTCCAATGGCTTTTGCTACTATAACCTTCCCGACCACGATTTTTTTTTTTTTTTTTTTCTAGGTGAAATGCCTAGAAAAAAATTGTATTGATATTAGGTATCAAAAACACATAAAAGTAGTAAATATAAATGGATATAGTGGGTTCCATCGTTTCTATGGTTACTTCTTAAACGGTGAGGTCCTCTCTATACACCGGAGCCCTTCTTTCATTTAATCAATGTTATTGTTAACTTGTACAGTTCACACTCTTTGGCTCTACCCATAATTATCCAGTACGAGGTCTTTCACAATGAGATCTACTTATACAGTAACGGTATTTAATTATGAAGATTAGCTGAGTAGCTGACCCTGTTAGTCCGTTCTTGCAAGAGTAAGGTATAATTTTTCTGCTTTTTAAAATAGTATTTCCCCTGCTTAATGGATATCATTTGCTATCAATGGAGAATTCTTTCTCATCTTATAAAACGAGTTGATTGGATTTGCACCAACGGAAACCATACATTTGATACCACAATAGAAGAATAGATCTTTTTGATTTTTAGATATTGAATGGAGTTCTTCCATTCTAGTCTATTCACTGGTACTGATCGTTGATACTGGATCAATTGTTTTCTTTCTTTTGTCCTAGCCCATGATCTGAACGAGTCGCACATACACCCTAGTACATGTTCCTCGTCGCTGAGGACATCCCCCAAGAGCGGGGGATTTCGTGACATTTCTGATTGGCTGTCTTGTGTTTCTAATAAGTTGTTTAATAGTTGGCATATTGAATCATATACATAATGGGCTGGTTTAGATCGATCTTAACCGGATGATTATGAATTATTTTATTTGTATATTAATAGATTAATGAATAGAATATTAAATCCGGTAAGAAGATAAAATCTCAAATCACCGTCTGAAATTTTTGTTATTTTTTCTTTTTTATTCAGTCGCTACAAGATCAACAATTCCATGAGCTTGGGCTTCTGTTGCTGACATAAAAACATCTCTTTCCATATCTTCGGATACAACCCATAAGGGTTTGCCTGTCCTTTGTACATAAACCCTTGTGACGGTTTCGCGCAGCTTCAAAAGTTCTTCCGCTTCCAAGATAAATTCTCCCGTCTGTGCCTCATAAAAAGAACTAGCAGGTTGATGGATCATTACCCTGATGATATAACATAATAAATGTTTATTCTATCTCGCATGATGGTAAGGTGAAGAGATAAAGAATAATAAAATATATAATTGAACAACCGTACAGGCATCTTTTACGCATTGCATACGGCTCTATAATGGAATTCGTTTTTACCTTACTTAAATATCAAATAAATTAAATATAGGGTCTATCAGACTCGGGTTGGTAAATGATCCAATAACCACCCTTCTTTTTGTTTTTGGAGTAGTTCAAAAATACTATGATGGCTCCGTTGCTTTATATATTTATTTCGTCTGTTATTTAGCAATCCCAAAGTTTCTTTTTTTTTTTTCAAATAAAAAAACAAGATTTTTTTTTTATTTTCATATTCTTTCATAACCTAAATATTGTTAAGAGCCTCCCGGCGTGAAAACAAAAAAGTTTGTGACGCTGAAATAGGCTTCCCGATAGATTAGATAAAATCGGAAATACCTTTTATCTCATACTACTCTTTCGATACATAATTTAAGGGTTAAAAAAATTTATCATATCGAATTCGAAGTGCCATGCTATTATTACTTAATATTCATATTTCATATAGCGCGAAGGCATAGTCTTCTTTTTTCTCTCAAATCAAATAAAAAACTCATTGGCGCCAAGCGTGAGGGAATGCTAGACGTTTGGTAATTTCTCCTCCGACCAGAATAAAAGATCCCATTGAAGCGGCTAATCCCATGCATATTGTCTGTATATCTGGTCGCACAAATTGCATAGTATCATAAATAGCTACTCCGGGTATTACCCATCCGCCAGGAGAATTTATAAACAAATATAGATCTTTGGTATCATCCTCTATACTGAGATATACCATAAGACCAATAAGTTGATTCGAGATCTCGCTATCAACCCCTTGGCCTAAAAAAAGTAATCTTTCTCGATAAAGTCGGTTGATTGGGATAAAGTTGTATCCCTTAGAAACCGTACATGCACCTTTTGATGCATACGGTTCAACAAAAATAACGAAAAAAAATAAAAGAATCAATGTGTAGATGTAGATTCTAGCGCTTTCTTTTATTTTTTTTTCTCATACCAGGCTTTTAACTTATAAAAAGGGGCTTTTCTTTCATTTTTCAAAAAAGATGGGCCTGTTTTGTTTATCTATAAAAAAAAATTACTAAATTTATCTAACTAACTTTTCATTGATGTATTGTTTCATCGAGATACAATCTCAATCGCGATGTAATTTTCTTGTTCCTGAATGGGCTTCTTCAATTTTTTTAGGTTTATGCTCTACTCCGAGTAAAGATCCGCCCGATTTGGATTTGCACATATATGACAAATGCCCCAATACCACGTCCTTTTGCTACGACTTCCTTTTTACAATTTATTTCATGTCTTACAACAGATATTCAATGCATTCATCATATTACTCGATTGATTAACAGTTTGAGATCACTTCTATTATAAATATATAAAGAAATAGAATATGATAGAATATAGTAATCATAAATAGATTTATTACCGGTTTTTTTCTAAACGGAGCCTGGATACTTCATTTTATTGGCCTAACCAAGATAACCATAAATTATTCTAATTGATAATATTAATCTGTATACCCTCCCGAAAAAATGGATCTAATTGAACTTCACGCTCCAAATTTTTGATAATTCAATCAATCTTTCTTGGGCGAAGGGGAGGATATCTCGATCGGGGAAGAGAATGGGGAAATACCATATGACCCAATATATCTGACAAGTCGCACTATACGTCAATCCACAATGCATCTTCCTCTCCAGGACTTCGAAAAGGTACTCTTGGAACACCAATAGGCATTAAATAAAAGAAAAATTAAGTACTATATCTCACTTTGATGTGAAAGCGTAACAATGGATTTAGTGTCCTACTAATATTGGCCTTTATCATATTTTATCCATAGATTGACTAAGTTCATAAAAAAAGATAAAGAAGACAAAATGAATAAAGGAAAATTATTACAAATAAGTCCTTTGAATGATGAACAAATATATATATGCATTCACTCATATAAAATGGTATCAACTCCCCTACCATTGCGTATTGGTACTTATCGGGTGTAGAATAGATCTGCTTCTTTTTGTTCCTACGAACAAAATAGTTTCATTATTACTAAAAGTAATTGAAAAGAATCAAACAAATCAAACAAATATTAATTCTTTCCCCAAGATAATCCACTAAAAAGAGGGTCCACAGCATAGTTTTTTCCAATGCAATAAAGTTACATTGTGTCTATTTTTCATTGATAAAGGGGTATTTCCATGGGTTTGCCTTGGTATCGTGTTCATACCGTCGTATTGAATGATCCCGGTCGTTTGATTTCTGTCCATATAATGCATACAGCTCTGGTTGCTGGTTGGGCCGGTTCGATGGCTCTATACGAATTAGCAGTTTTTGATCCTTCTGATCCTGTTCTTGATCCAATGTGGAGACAGGGTATGTTCGTTATACCCTTCATGACTCGTTTAGGAATAACCAATTCATGGGGCGGTTGGAGTATCACAGGGGGTACTGTAACGAATCCGGGTATTTGGAGTTACGAAGGTGTGGCCGGGGCACATATTGTGTTTTCGGGCTTGTGCTTTTTGGCAGCTATCTGGCATTGGGTGTATTGGGATCTAGAAATATTTACTGATGAACGTACAGGAAAACCCTCTTTGGATTTGCCTAAGATCTTTGGAATTCATTTATTTCTATCAGGGGTGGCTTGCTTTGGTTTTGGTGCATTTCATGTAACAGGATTGTATGGTCCTGGAATATGGGTGTCCGATCCTTATGGACTAACTGGAAGGGTACAATCCGTAAATCCAGCGTGGGGTGTGGAGGGTTTTGATCCTTTTGTTCCGGGAGGAATAGCCTCTCATCATATTGCAGCAGGGACCTTGGGCATATTGGCGGGTCTATTCCATCTTAGTGTACGTCCACCTCAACGCCTATACAAAGGATTACGTATGGGAAATATTGAAACCGTCCTTTCCAGTAGTATTGCTGCTGTCTTTTTTGCCGCTTTTGTAGTTGCTGGAACTATGTGGTATGGTTCAGCAACGACCCCGATTGAATTATTTGGTCCCACTCGTTATCAATGGGATCAAGGATACTTCCAACAAGAAATATATCGAAGAATTGGTGCTGGGTTGGCTGAAAATCAAAGTTTATCTGAAGCTTGGTCTAAAATTCCCGAAAAACTAGCTTTTTATGATTACATCGGCAATAATCCGGCAAAGGGGGGGTTATTCAGAGCGGGCTCAATGGACAACGGGGATGGAATAGCTGTTGGGTGGTTAGGACATCCTATCTTTAGAGATAAAGAGGGGCGCGAACTTTTTGTACGTCGTATGCCTACTTTTTTTGAAACATTTCCGGTTGTTTTGGTAGACGGAGACGGAATTGTTAGAGCCGATGTTCCTTTTAGAAGGGCGGAATCTAAATATAGTGTCGAACAAGTAGGTGTAACTGTCGAGTTCTATGGCGGCGAACTCAACGGAG